CTTGTATCTTCAAAAAAAACTTTGTAAGTTTCAATACAGTACAAATAATTATATGTATTGTTAATTATTACAATTTAATACATTATTAATTATTAAAAGATGCTGATTTACATTTGTACACGTATCATTATCATATATATCACACACAAGGCTTGTGATAAGAAAATATTTTTCTGCTCAGATAGGTTTGTGAAAGAGTAGAGTGAGAATGACTGAGAAACATAACCAATTTCGAGTCCATAAAAAAATGAGAAGATAAATAATTAGGGAGGCAACCAGATCTTTTTGGGGATAGAGGGACTTGAACCCTCACGATTTCTAAAGTCGACGGATTTTCCTCTTACTATAAATTTCATTGTTGTCGATATTGACACGTAGAATGGGACTCTATCTTTATTCTTATCCGATTAATCAATTCTTCAAAAGATCTATCAGACTATGATGGAGTGAATGATTTGATCAACGACTATTTTTCATCTAAATAGATATATAAAAATTATAGAACCGGTTGGAGTCGTCATTAATCATTTTTAATCATTTGGCGATAGTATTTCAGTAAGTATACATATGTATATAGGTTTCATCCTTTCGGAAGTTTCTATGGAAGGATTCCTTTACGACCGCCAACTCTATTTGTTAGAACAGCTTCCATTGAGTCTCTGCACCTATCCTTTATTTATTCTCGCTTTCTGAAACCCTTGTTTGTTTTCATAAAACGGGATTTGGCTCAGGATTGCCCATTTTTAATTCCAGGGTTTCTCTGAATTTGAAAGTTATCACTTGGTAGGTTTCCATACCAAGGCTCAATCCAATTAAGTCCGTAGCGTCTACCAATTTCGCCATATCCCCCCCTTTTTTGTGATGTGATTAGGATCACATCATGATGCCGTTTACCCCTTTTCGTTCATTTCCATTTTTATTATGCTGGAACCGTGGAATTTATTAGATATCGATTCCTGTATTGAAAAGTGTTTGCTCCTATTTGATTTCGTATCTATCTTTTTTCATCTCTATTGTAAACCATACGTGGTTCAATCAGAAATTCAATATAGATATATACCACATAACATATATCTATTATATGTTAGAATATATATATTATATTTATACATGTCCCTATTGCTATCATTTTTAGTGTGCAATTTTGAATACTTGAACGGTCGATTCTTTTTTTTTTTCGTCTTAGGTTTCGCCTTTCCGAATGAAACCATAGGAATGTTTCATTATGATCTGGATTGCACTTTTCTCTTTTTATCCTTTTCTTAGGGAAGACCCTAATAAATAATTAAATAATAAAAAAAAAACGACAAAGGGCAATTTAGTAATTTCAAATTTCATTAATAGCCATAACTAATCGAATGGATATAATTAATCAATTAATTATTCCGTTAATTTCGAATTAGTTACCAATGAGTTATCAATGAATATTAATTAAATAGTAAATTCTTTTTTATTATATTTATATAAATTCTATATTTTCGATTTCAAATATATACAATAATTAATTAAATTAGATTAATTTAATATATTATACGATTCTAATATAGATATAGATATAGAATAAGATTCTAACTTAATTACTAGATTATATAACTTACTTTAGTTACCAAATTCGATTTCAAATTCGAAATATAACTAAATATATAGAAATATAAAACTATGTACTAAAAATATTTTATTTATAATATAGTTTGATTTTATTTTTATATAGTAATTATATACTATATAGTTTGATTTTATTTTTATATAGTAATTATATACTATATATAGTAATTATATACTATATAGTAATTATAGTAATTATATACTATAGTAATTCTATAGTAAAATATAAAAAAACTATATTAAAAAATATAGTAAATTAAATATGGATATACTAAAAAACTCTTAGTATCTAATTAAACAAATTAAGATATTTATTACTAATAAACATAGATTTGAGAAATAGATCTAAATAAATAGATCAAAATGAAATGTTTTTGGAAATTATATTTTTCATTCTTATCCCTTTCTATAGTTGAATTTTTTTACATTTATATCAAATTTCTTATGAAATAGCTAAGAATAAAAAGTTAAGATCTTAGTAGCAGTAGTTTACTAAATTAGTATACGTGTACAATTTATATTATGCGAGCCCGCTTAGCTCAGAGGTTAGAGCATCGCATTTGTAATGCGATGGTCATCGGTTCGATTCCGATAGCCGGCTTTTCTCCATTTGTTTTTTTTTTTTTATTATTTCAAATTATTTTTTATTTATATAATACTTAATATACAATAAGGTCCGGATATTGATACAATTCCTCTAATGATTCTTTGTAATACTTCAGTAAATTTCGCTTCATTTATCACATTTTAGTTTAGTTTTAATTTTGGTTTATGAAATTTCATAAAAAAAAGGAGTCTTTATGTCGCGTTACAGAGGACCTCGTTTCAAAAAAATCCGCCGTCTGGGGGCTTTACCGGGGCTAACTAGTAAAAAGCCTAGAGCCGGAAACGATCTTCGAACCCAATCGCGCCCCGGCAAAAAATCGCAATATCGTATTCGTTTAGAAGAAAAACAAAAATTGCGCTTTCATTATGGTCTTACGGAACAACAACTACTTAAATACGTTCGTATCGCCGGAAAAGCCAAAGGGTCAACAGGTCAGGTTTTACTACAATTACTTGAAATGCGTTTGGATAACATCCTTTTTCGATTGGGTATGGCTTCGACTATTCCTCAAGCCCGCCAATTAGTTAACCATAGGCATATTTTAGTTAATGGTCGGATAGTAGATATACCAAGTTATCGATGCAAACCCAGAGATATTATTACGGTGAGAGATGAGCAAAAATCTAAGGCTCTGATTCAAAATCATCTTGATTCATCCCCCCCGGAGGAATTACCAAAACATTTGACTCTTCACCCATTACAATATAAAGGATTAGTCAATCAAATAATCGATAGTAAATGGGTCGGTTTGAAAATAAATGAATTACTAGTTGTAGAATATTACTCTCGTCAGACTTAACCCTAACTAAAATAACATAGGGTTCGGCCAATTTTGCCCCTTTTTTCGCTTAAGTAAAGGGACTGAGTTAAGTTAAGGGGTTTGGTCTGGGTATTTTTCTCTCGTTTATGGATCTCTAGATCAGTAGGGGATTTTCATTCCTTGTCCATTTTGTCCAGTATTTTCGTACCACAGAAATTAGGATTAGGAATAAAGAATCTGTATCAAAGAAAAGATACGGGCTAACTGTTGGAGTATCCATTCTTATTTGATGCATTATGGCCAGTAACATTGATGAATTAGGTGAAGGATACGGAAAGAGAGGGATTCGAACCCTCGGTAAACAAAAGTCTACATAGCAGTTCCAATGCTACGCCTTCAACCACTCGGCCATCTCTCCTACATAATGATTATGGCCCAAAAACCGAGTAAATAGTGAGTCATTTATATTCTTTTTATAGGTATGTACATTCCATTTTCACTATAAAAATGTAACTCTAAAAGTATAAAACTTTTCATCAAAGATAAATCCTTCCTCCGAGGCTCGGGATAAAGATAATTTTTTTTATGAAAAAAATTAAAATTGTAAAATGAAAATAAAGATATATATCTATTCATGTTTGCGAAGATATCAGCCCTTTCTAATATTTATACCGGATTAAATCACTCAATTGGAACGAATCTGCCGATCGATCTATTTTTTTAGACTATGTTTAATGGCTACCTTTATACCACGATTCTATTTAGTTTAAATTATTATTCCATTTTCATAAAAATTCGAAAATCCCTTTCCTGTTTTTGATTTTTCAACAAGAATTCCTTACTTAACCCCTTAACCCATAGATTTATTCCAAATTCATGAACGGACCTTCGGATTTTGATATTTGATTGTATGCGTATACCCACTATACACACAACACAAAACAGACGGTATTCCATTTTAATCATCGAATTATTATTCGACTCTTTTTCCTCTTTGGAATCAAAACTTTTCAAATTATCCGAATCTCTAGGAGAAATTCTTTGATTCTTCAACTTCAATGAAATCGGAATAGTTCCCTTCATTTTCTATTACTACATTTGGATGAAATCTAATCGGATTCAAATTTTTTATTGATTCCTGTCAAAAATAAACAATTTGAGTAATCAAGGACGTCTTTTTGTTTTAATGAATCCATTTTTACGTTATTTCGTACTGTACAATTCCTTTGTTTGTGGGATCATTTTCTCACGAAAGGAAATTCAAAAAAAAATTATAGAATGGATTAATACACCTATGTCTAGATCTGGGATAAATGGAAATTTTATTGATAAAACCTTTTCAATTGTAGCCAATATCTTATTACGAATAATTCCGACAACTTCAGGAGAAAAAGAGGCATTCACCTATTACAGAGATGGTGCGATTTGATTATTTTTATTTTTTTTTACCGCTCTCAGTCTTAAGAGAAAGACAACATTATTATTAATTATTCGGAATAGGGAGAAAAAATTTTTGAAAAAAATCTACGCTTGTTGAAGGTGAAGTTTGTAAATAAAGCAACCCCTTCTATCGTGTATCCCCGATTAATGTAGCCTCAGATGCTTCAATTGTCGATTCTAGAGTATTGAGCGAAAGGTTACACCTATAGGTTAAGTTAACCCTACTCCACTAGTACCAATAGGAGGCATAAGGGGAAGAAGCACTACCCCTAGGAATCAACACACGAAAACTTTGTTAGAAATGATTCCCTTTACTTATCAGGATGGGGACTAACAAGAATGGTTGGGACAACAAACATCCATCTCGTTCGTATTTTGGATACCCGGATAACCATCGAAGACTGTTGAAGTGACTAATTCCTGCAAATTTAAGGGCGTTGAAGACAAAGAAATTGTTGGGGTCGCCTTTTTTATCTAATATAATACCAACATGCTTGATGTTAAGGAAAGATCTTTTACAAAAAGGTTGGCTAGAGATTTCTTGTAAAAACACCAGCCCCGCTCAGTTTATAATGAAAATATTTCAAT